CGAGTGATCCACAAACGACGAAAATTTCTCTTTTGACTGCCCCGATCCCGATGAGCCGAAACCAAAGCTCTTATTTTCTGTTGAGTAATAGTTCGAGTAAGTCTTGAATGGGCCCCTCGAAAGCTTGATGCAAATAAACGAATTTTTGTTCTACGTCTACGAGCTATATATCCTCGTCTAATTCTAGTCATTGAATAGATGAAACTTTCACGAATAACTAATTTATTTCTTTTCTTTCAGTTATTCTTTTCCCCTTTCCTAATCTATTAATAACAAAACGGATTTTTCCAATGTATAAAATAAAAATTCCAATGGCTTTGGCTACTCTAACCTTCCTGACCGCGATTTTTTTTTTTTTTTAGGCATTTCAATGCGAAATAAGAAATTTGATTTTCTTATCTTAATCTTATAGGTGTAAAAAAAAAAGAAATAGATAAAGAAATAGCGGGTTCCTTCGTTTCTATGGTGACTTCTTAAACGGTGAGGTCTTCTCTATACACCGGAGCCTTTAACTTGATTTAATCAACGTTATTGGTAACTTGTATAGTTCACCCTTTTTGGCTCTACCCATGAATTATCCAGTAATAGGCCTTTCACAATGAGATCTACCTATACAGTAACGGTATTTAATTCTGAAAGTTAGCTGGGTAGCTGACCCTCTTAGTCCGTTCTTGTCAGAGTAGGAGCTTAATCTTTATGCCTTTTAAATAGATAAAATAAGATTTCCTCCGCTTATTGGATAACCATTTGCTACCAATGGAGAATTGCTTCTCATCTTAAATTTCAAATTGAGGTGATTGGATTTGCACCAACGGAAACCATAAAATTTATACACAATGTAGGAATATGATAACTTTGATTATTTTTAGATAGTGAATGGAATCTCTTCTTACATTCGATCCTATTCACCGGTACTGATCATTGATACTGGAAAGTTTGTTTTCTTGCTTTTGTACCAGCTCATGATATGATCTAAACGAGTCGCACATACACCCGAGTACATGTTCCTCGACGTTGAGGGCATCCCCGAAGAGCGGGGGATTTCGTGACATTTCTGATTGGCTGTCTTGTATTTCTAATAAGTTGTTTAATAGTTGGCATGCTGAATTGTATACATAATGGGCTGGTTTAGATTGATCCTAACCGGATAATTATGAATTACTTCCATTTTTAATAGAATTAGAATAGTAAACTCATAGATAAAATCTCAAATCACGGATTTGTGTGAAATCCGTCTTATTTTCATTCAACTGCTACAAGATCAACAATTCCATAAGCTTGTGCTTCTGTTGCTGACATAAAAACATCTCTTTCCATGTCTTCGGATACAACCCATAAGGGTTTGCCTGTTCTTTGTACATAAACCCTTGTGAGGGTTTCACGCAGTTTCAGCAATTCTTCCGCTTCCAGGATAAATTCTCCCGTTTGTGCCTCATAAAACGAACTAGCAGGTTGATGGATCATTACCCTGATGATATAACATAATAAAAAGTTCCTCTATCTCGCCTAATGAAGCGAAGAGAAAAGAAAGATAAAGACTAAAAGATAGAATTGAACAACCGTACGGGCATCTTTGGTGCATTGCATATGCATACGGCTTTACAATAAAATTGACCTTTACCTTCCATTTTCCATTCAAGAAAGAAAGAGAAAAGTAAAATATACCAGACCCACAGATGGGTTAAATGATCAAATTGCCACCCTTCCTTTTGGAATAGTTAAAAAATACTATGATGGCTCCGTTGCCTTATATATTAAATTTTATTGTTTTTTGTCTGTGATTCAGCAATCCCAAAGTTTCTTTTTGAGCCAATCAAAGAAAAATCTTGTTTTTTTCGCACTCCTTGCAATCTTGTCAAGAGCCTTCCGGTGTGAACAAAAAAGGTTTGTGACGCTGAGCTGGACTCCCGATAAATAATAGAAACTCGGAAATACCCTTTCTCCCATACTACTCTCTCGATACATAATCTAATGTTTTGAAAAAACAATGCAAAAATTTATCATATCGAATTCGAAGTGCCATGCTATTATTACTTAATATATATTCATATTTCATAGGGCGAAGGCATAGTCTTCTTTTTTCTCTTACATAAAAACCTCATTGGCGCCAAGCGTGAGGGAATGCTAGACGTTTGGTAATTTCTCCCCCGACCAGGATAAAAGATCCCATTGAAGCGGCTAACCCCATGCATATTGTATGGACATCTGGTCGTACGAATTGCATAGTATCATAAATCGCTACTCCAGGTATTACCCATCCGCCGGGAGAGTTTATAAACAAATACAGATCTTTGTTATCATCTTCAAGACTGAGATATATCATAAGACCAATAAGTTGATTTGAGATCTCGCTATCAACTGCTTGTCCTAAAAAAAGTAATCTTTCTCGATAAAGTCGGTTGATTAGGGTACAATTGTAGCCCTTAGGAACCGTACACGCATCTTTTGATGCATACGGTTCAAAAAAATTGCGAAAACAAAAAAAAAAAGAATCAATGTA